AATAAAGTTTTTGATCGGAATATGAAATATGAACCGAGAGATCCCTTAACTATTAAGGTTAATTGAACGAATCACACTTTTACCACTAAACTATACCCGCTATAATGCAATTATATTATATAAATACATCTTTTGTCGAGTAAGAGAATCCGGCATGATCAAAATCAAGATAGGATAATAAAAAATTATGAAAATTAGAGGGGTGATATATTGTATTTTTTCTGGGGACCTAATACCCAAATGAAATTAGCACTCATTGATTCTATATTATAGGAGCGGAAAAGGCCCCTCTTTTTATTATTGATTTTTCAATAACAAATACACTCTTTTTTTTTTGAATCGAAGAAATCTTTTTATCTACTACTAGAAGTAGTTGAAACAAAAAAAGTTTGTGCCTTGGGCTAGGTCATGGAAATGGAAATAAAAAGGGACTTTTCGGACGAAATAAAGCTTCTAATTTTCAATTTTTTCAATTTAAATATATTCGATTTGAAATAGAATATAGAAATCCAATTTCAATATATCAATCAATATATATAATATTGATTGATATATTGATTGGAATATTGAGCTTTTAAAAGCCCTTACTTTATCTAAATTAAATTGGATGGAAAAATTGCTGATGAAAGTTTTATATATTTCTATAATATATCTAAATAAAGTAAGAGATGAAAGTTTTATATATTTCTATAATATATCTATATAAAGTAAGATATATAGTAAGATAATAGATAACATAATAAAGTAATTACGAAACTAAGAAACTGATAAAGAAAAATAGAAAGAAAGGGCCTTTTCAAGTCTTACTTATTATTTATGGAATGGAACATAGAAATTCTCTTTTGGGGAGAGATGGCTGAGTGGACTAAAGCGTCGGATTGCTAATCCGTTGTACGAGTTTTTCGTACCGAGGGTTCGAATCCCTCTCTTTCCGATTATGTTGATGACTAGGTTTTTTATCTTTCAATTTTGATTTTTCGAACCTTTTTTTATTTATTTGCTAGTTATAGTTAAAGATGGCGAATAGATAAAATGATAAGAACGGTTAAAAATCAAGCAAAGAAAAAGCCTAAATTTCTTATTCTTCACGTCCAGGATTACGCCCCGGATCATTAGATAAAAATCCGAAGATGAAAAGAGAAACAAAGAATATCACTACTGTATAAACAAAGAGTTTGAGAGTAAGCATTACACAATCTCCAAGATCTTTTTTGGTTTGGAAAAAAGAAAATAGATTCTCTATTTTTATACCACATATCCTATTTTGACACTAAGTGGTTTCTGGGAATGGAAAAAGGGTTAGAACGAGTAAATGGAGTAAGCCAAATTTCTCGAATCTATACAATAAATTCAATGTTTGAATTTAGGGCTTATATTATAAGACCTATCTGATCTTATCCATTTTTGCATTTTGATATATATATATATATTTTTTTTTTTTTTCGAATAAATCATGAAAAAAATCACGAATTATACTAAGATAGTATTAAAGATTTCATCGAAAACTTACAGCAGCTTGCCAAACAAAAGCTAATAGAAAAAAAAGTAAGGGAATTACTGGCATAACATCTACGATTGGATTTAAAAAAGCATAGGCTTCGGGCAATTTTGTGAAGAAAAAACTGCTTGAATAAAGGGCAGAATTAAGACAGATATAAATCAAACTAACAATATTAAACATAACAAACTTTTTGTTCTTGAAGATAATTGTATTTTGACTGAGTTATTAATATGATGTTATTGATATCAAAATGGATATAAAATAAAATAAGGTAGACGAAAAACCCTTCTTTAAACTCACCCAATCAAAAATCTTTCAATTCTTAAAATTAAATAAAGAATAGAAGAAATCATATTTTCATACAATATCTTAATTCAATTATATATTATGATCAATAAACTCAGATAAATCCTATAATCTACATATCTGAACAACAAGGCAATATATTTCATATACCTTACTATAGGAATTGACGAAGAACCGATACCAATATTAGTTTTTATTAGTATTAAATAAAAATGGGGCGTGGCCAAGTGGTAAGGCAACGGGTTTTGGTCCCGCTATTCGGAGGTTCGAATCCTTCCGTCCCAGAGCATACCTATTATATACCTTATTTATATACATATAGTTTTGAACAACTATCTTATCTTAAGATAAGAGTATAAGAAATGTAATTCTTGTTTTTTTTTTTAATGACATTTCTCGCAATCATAACTTTTTCAAAACTTTTATCGTAAAAAAAAAAAAAAAGAAAATCAAATCCATTTTTTTTAGGAAACACGGAAACATGGAACGAAAGGGTTTTAAAGTTTAAACAGTCTTTTTATCATATTTTTGTTTTCCCTTTGATATTTACGTTAGTTAATTAAGGGTCTTACACCCCCCTATTTGAATTTTCAATAATGTATATTTTTCATACAATCAATGGTAAGTCTCTTAATCTTAATTTAAGGCAGGTTTAGAGTCAAAAGGAAACAATGCCTTAATCCCGTGGAACTTTTTGACTTTGTGCTCAGATAAAGATAATTTAGCATTCAATAAAAAACGGATCCTTCTTTGTTTGATTTGTTTGATTTAGCATTCTTCATTTCTTGATATAATTTAATTGAAGAAAATGAATTAGCAATGAAAGCTATCAATTTCAATGCCAATATCTCTTTTAATCTCATTAACAAGAAAAAAAATACATATGTGACATTTAAATATTTAACATATACTGAATTCATTTCAGTAACAATTGTTTAGTCGATCTGGTGAATAGGAAAATCCTTAGTATTTCGATTCGTATTTTATCAATCAGTATGAAAGAAAAAGAACTTCAATTTTCCTTTTCATCGGTTTTTATCCACCGTCCCACTAAAAAAAATTCAATTTCTTTTTTTTTTTTTTTTCAACCTATTTATTTGTTTTAAATTGTTAAAGGTTTAATTCAAATCTGAATATAGGGATTTCTTTCTCTTATGATAATAAAAAATAAAATATGGTCCTTACTGCAAAACTTTATTCAAAAAAAGATATCGAGATGGGAAATTTTTCATTTTTCAATTAAATCTTTTTCATAATCTTTTTAATGATTTTATATATATTTTTAGTATATATATTTTTAGTAATGGTAGAATTTTTAATAATGGTAGATTGGCGGGGCAAATCCTTTGAAAATCCAGATTCAAAAAGAATTCATTTCTGCTAATATTTGAATTTGAAATCAAAAAAGATATTCATACAAAAAAGTGGGATTAATTTTAATTCTTTCTTATATTTTTTCAGAAACTACCCAATAGAAGTTCAAAATTATGGATTACTATGTATCCGGGAAAGCAATGACTATTCACGATTCCATCATTGAATCAACTTCAAAATTCAAGGAATGTTATGGTAAAACTTCGTTTGAAACGATGTGGTAGAAAGCAACGTGCGACTTGAAGGACATGATTGGTTGTGGATTCTTAATCCACCCTTTTTTATACTATAGAAGAATGGAGGTGCTCTTGACTCGACATCATTTGTTCTATTATACATTAGAATCCTCATTTTTTGTTGGATTGTAATCGAAATAGGTACACGGTGGAGCTCGAGTAGAAAAGAAAATATTGATTTCTTTGTCGGGGGCAAGAATCTAAGGTTAGTGCCAATCAATAAGTTGGAACAACTTCGTAAGCATATTTTTCCATATAGAAAAAAAAAAAAAAAAAAAAAGGATTCAATTCGAACAAACCAAACCTTATTCTGATCTTTGAAACTTGTTCGAATTGAACATTGAACAAATTTTTTTGATTAAAAACAAGTGTATCACGCAAGAATCAATCGTTAGTCTGATTCTTTGATAGAAAGAAATCCCCAAAATGGTATGTTGCTGCCATTTTGAACCGATTAAAGATCACCGAAGTAATGTTTAAACCCAATGATTCGCGGTAAAGATAAAGGATCCTGTAACAAGTAAATACCCTTTTCAATTTTCTCATCAATTAGATCCGATTCAAGAATCCAAAATAGATTAAAAACAAAAAGAAAAGGAGATTAGAGATCACTCAATAAATGAAATGTTTAAAGGATTTCCTTTGAGCTATTTAAAAGTTATCCAACTTGAGTTGGTGGGTAGGAATGCTTTATTCTTTTTTTTTTTTATAAACAAAAAAAAAAAAAAAAGAATAAAAAGAAGATCTAAATCATAGTCTAAATGGATTTGATTATTTTATGGACCCATTTGATATTCTAATTCTATACATAGACAGAACTTCGAATCATTTTTCTCGAGCCGTACGAGGAGAAAACTTCTTATACGTTTCTAAGGGGGGGCCTTTATATCTACCTCTATCCCAATGAGCCGTTTATCGAATCGTTGCAATTGATGTTCGATCCCGAAGAGAGGGAAGAGATCTTCGAAAAGTGGGTTTTTATGATCCGATAAAAAATCAAACTCATTTAAATGTTCCTGCTATTCTATATTTCCTTGAAAAAGGCGCTCAACCAACAGGAACTGTTCGTGATATTTTAAAGAAGGCGGGGGTTTTTACGGAACTTCGCTTTAATCACACACAATTTACTTAATGAAATAAAAAAAAGAGGGTGTGGATAATTTATAACCATATATATATATATAGCTTTGTATAAATATAGCTTTTTCTCTACTATCCCCCCTTTTTCTTACTCTATTCAGACTTTATTCATACCTATATATCTATTTTTATTTTCTACTGATAGAATGTCTTGTTCTATAACGAGAAAAATAGATTTTTCTTATTAATATAAATTGAGATAAAAATGGATAGGAAAAAATCAAGTTAAGAAATTAAGTCTCGAAATAAAGGAAGTTAACATTCTTTTTAATGGATTATTTTTGTCGGGACTCTCTCTATTAACAAATCAGGCCTTCGAAGTCCACTTTTATTCATTTCTATTGATTCAATTGGAATAAACCCGAGAGATTTTCTTACTTCATTTTTTCTTTTGCCTTATCTTTTTTATTTGTATTTCTGTGGATATTTTCTATGTAGTGCCAATCTAATAAGCCTTAGTTTTTATAAGTTTTTTTTTTATAAAAAATGTTATAGTAAATTATTTCAAAAAATATTTTTTGAAATAATAGATATATATATTATATATTTCTATTCAATTTCAATTGAATGAATTCTTTTTTTTCATTAGGTATTTTTTCTGAAAATATTCTTGTTCATATTGACAAGAGTATATCAAATAAATATAATCCGATCTGGGTAATTGGATCTTTTTTGTGGGTCGATTTTTATCTATTCCATAGGTTTTTGTTTTTTTCTTTATTCAAACGATGAATTTGTTGGATTTGCTGTGATACAAAAGTCTTTTTTGATTGAAAACAAAAATATTATATGTTATCAAAAAGGTATTCTTCTATAATATAGAAATGTCATATAAATAACAATAAAATATTGTTATTTATAGTTATATAAATCTAAAAAAAGAAGTATCAAATAGACTATAAATTCTAATATCTCTAGAAAAAAAATACATAAATATTTTTTAAATAAATCTAAATATACGAATTAAGAATATATAGCATAAGAGACAAGAAATGATCTATAAATTTGAAATTTTGACTTTCTCTATATTTTTTTTTGGAGAATTTCTTCTATTTTCATCTGATATCTTTTTTTTGTTCACAATCATTAGGATTTCATTTCTTGTTTATTTCTTGCTAGTTTAATGTTTTGATTATTTTGTATGATTCAATTTCTTTAGTTATTTTGATTCCGATTGTATCTACATAAACAAATTTGATATTTGGGTTGCTAACTCAACGGTAGAGTACTCGGCTTTTAAGTGCGACTTACATCTTTTACACATTTGTATGAAGAAACAAACTCGTCCATACCTACCGGTATAGTTTGTAAGACTACGACTGATCCTGAAAGGAATGAATGGAAAAAACAGCATGTCGTATCAATGGAGAATTCTGAAAATTTGTCATTTTTACTGGCCCAGTGCCAGTGTTTGGATTCTTGGTATTTGGTGCAGAAGATAAAAAATTGAATTCAAAGTTGGGTTGAGTGAATAAAGGGATAGGGCAGTATCGCTCCAATTATAGGCAATTATAGGTATAGGGAACTAAAAAAGAAACGAGCTTTCATTCTTAATTTGAATGATTATCCGATCTAATTAGACGTTAAAAATTTTTTAGTGCCAGGTGCGGATAAGGTTTTTTCATGAGCGAATTTTCTATTTCTTAATGAATCCTAATTATTAGTTAGTCTCCATTACGAGGGGGAGATGAGTGTGTAGAAGAAGGAGTATATTGATAAAGAGCGTTTTTCCCAAATCAAAAGAGCGATTGACTGGAAAAAGTAAAGGATTTCTAACTCTAACGATTAATAAAGATACATTATATGGAAAAAAGAGAGGATAGAGAGTCCGTTAATAAGTTTACCCCTTTTCCGAGGTTTCCCTTCTTTTCGTATTCTATTACTTTGTTTTTACTCTATCGCACTATGTATCATTTAATAAGCATAAAAATATCCTATCCGTGCTTCAATCAAATCTAATTTAAAATGAAAATCGAGGAATATCAAAGATATTTAGACCTAGATATAGGTAGATCTCGAAAAAAAAACTTCCTATATCCACTTACCTTTCGGGAGTATATTTATAGACTTGCTCATGAGCATGGTTTAAATAAATCTATTTTGTTGGAAAATGGAGGTTATGACAAAAAATCTAGTTTACTTATTGTAAAACGTTTAATTACTCGAATTTATCAACAGAATTTTATTATTATTTCTGCTAAAAATTCTAATCAAAACTCATTTTTTAAGTACAACAAGAGTTTGTATTCTCAAATGATATCGGTTGGAGTTGCTGCTATTGTGGAAATTCCATTTTCCCTACGATTTCTGTCGTCTTTAGAAAAGTCAGAAATAGTCAAATCTCAAAATTTACGATCAATTCATTCAATATTTCCTTTTTTAGAGGACAAATTTTCCCATTTAACTTATGTATCAGATGTACAAATATCTTACCCCATCCATCTAGAAAAATTGGTTCAAACTCTTCGCTACTGGGTCAAAGATACTTCTTCTTTACATTTATTACGGTTTTTTCTTCACGAGTATTGGAATTGGAACAGTCTTATTTTTCCAAATAATTTTATTTCTTTTTTTTCAAAAAGTAATCCACGATTATTCTTGTTTCTATATAATTCTCATGTATATGAATATGAATCCATTTTCTTTTTTCTCCGTAAGCAATCCTTTCATTTACGATCAACATTTTTTCGGGTCCTTCTTGAGCGAATATTTTTTTATGGAAAAATAGAACATTTTGCAGAAGTCTTTGCTAATGATTTTCAGGCCATTCTATTGTTGTTCAAAGATCCTTTCATGCATTATGTTAGATATCAAGGAAAGTCAATCTTGGCTTCAAAGGATACCCCTCTTCTAATAAAAAAATGGAAAAATTACCTTGTCAATTTATGTCAATGTCATTTTTCTGTATGGTTTCAACCAGCAAAGATCTGTATAAACCCATTA